GCTAACGTAGCTTAACTAAAGCATAACACTGAAGATGTTAAGACGAACCCTAGAGTGGCTCCGTAAGCACAAAGGCTTGGTCCTGACTTTCCTATCAGCTCTAGCTAGATTTACACATGCAAGTATCCGCCCACCCGTGAGAATGCCCTACAGTTTCCCGCCCGGAAACAAGGAGCTGGTATCAGGCACCCCCATTTTAGCCCATGACGCCTTGCACAGCCACACCCCCAAGGGAATTCAGCAGTGATAAACATTAAGCCATAAGTGAAAACTTGACTTAGTTAAGGCTTAGAGGGCCGGTAAAACTCGTGCCAGCCACCGCGGTTATACGAGGGGCCCAAGTTGATAAACACCGGCGTAAAGCGTGGTTAAGAAAACTCCAAGACTAAAGCCGAATACTCTCAGAACCGTTATACGTACCCGAGAGAGAGAAGCCCTACTACGAAAGTGGCTTTAATGTCTCTGACCCCACGAAAGCTGGGAAACAAACTGGGATTAGATACCCCACTATGCCCAGCCCTAAACTTTGATAGCTATATACACCCGCTATCCGCCCGGGTACTACGAGCATCAGCTTAAAACCCAAAGGACTTGGCGGTGCTTTAGACCCACCTAGAGGAGCCTGTTCTAGAACCGATAACCCCCGTTAAACCTCACCCTCTCTTGTTCCTTCCCGCCTATATACCGCCGTCGTCAGCTTACCCTGTGAAGGACTCAAAGTAAGCGGAACCAGTACAACTCAAAACGCCAGGTCGAGGTGTAGCATATGAGAGGGGAAGAAATGGGCTACATTCTCTGCCTCAGAATAAACGGAAAATGTTATGAAAAAACATTAGAAGGAGGATTTAGCAGTAAGCAAAAAATAGAGTGTTTTGCTGAAACTGGCCCTGAAGCGCGCACACACCGCCCGTCACTCTCCCCAAACTTAACGAATGCAGATATATAATAGACTAAGAAAGTAAAGGGGAGGCAAGTCGTAACATGGTAAGTGTACCGGAAGGTGTACTTGGATAAATCAGGGCTTAGCTAAGCACAGATATAGCATCTCCCTTACACTGAGAAGTCACCCGTGCAAATCGGGTCGCTCTGACACCCAACAGCTAGCCCGTCCTTACAAATTCAACACTTAAACATAAATAAACCCTAAGACCCCAAGTACCTCAATTAAATCATTCTCCCGCTCTAGTATAGGCGATAGAAAAAGACCTACGGCGCAATAGGAAAAGTACCGCAAGGGAAAGCTGAAAGAGAAATGAAACAACTCAGTAAAGTAAAAGAAAGCAGAGCTTTTACCTCGTACCTTTTGCATCATGTTCTAGCTAGAGCCCCCCAAGCAAAAAGCATTTTAGTTTGGCTACCCGAAACTAGGTGAGCTACTCCAAGACAGCCTAACATATAGGGCCAACCCGTCTCTGTGGCAAAAGAGTGGGAAGATCTTCGAGTAGAGGTGATAAACCTACCGAACCTGGTTATAGCTGGTTACCTAGGAATTGAATAGAAGTTCAGCCTCTTGAGTTCTCCCCTCCACACTGGTTTTAACCTAAACCTTTAAGACCAAAAGAAATCTAGAGAGTTAGTCAAAGGGGGTACAGCCCCTTTGAAACAAGACACAACTTTATTTAGGAGGATAAGGATCAAATTTTACTAAGGTTAAATATTTTAGTGGGCCTAAAAGCAGCCACCCCGAAGAAAGCGTTAAAGCTCGGATATTTTTTAAACCCCTAATTCTGATTTTTAAATCCCACTCCCCTTATTTTATTAGGTCTTCCCATAACTACATATGGAAGTGACTATGCTAGTATGAGTAATAAGAGATCCTCGAATCTCTCCATGCACAAGTGTAACTCGGAACGGACCCGCCACCGAGAATTAACGCCCCCAAAACCAGAGGGCACTGGGCCAAAAGCAAAAGAACAAGAAAACCGCCCAAAACCCATCGTTAACCCCACACTGGTGCGCCCACACGGAAAGACTAAAAGAGGGAGAAGGAACTCGGCAAATTCTCTCTAAGCCTCGCCTGTTTACCAAAAACATCGCCTCTTGCAATCAAGCATAAGAGGTCCCGCCTGCCCTGTGACTATAAGTTTAACGGCCGCGGTATTTTGACCGTGCAAAGGTAGCGCAATCACTTGTCTTTTAAATGAAGACCTGTATGAATGGCACGACGAGGGCTTAACTGTCTCCTTCCTCCAGTCAATGAAATTGATCTCCCCGTGCAGAAGCGGGGATACCACCATAAGACGAGAAGACCCTATGGAGCTTTAGGCACCAGGACAGACCATGTCAATACCCTCCCATTAAGAAGTAAAACTAATTGGTCCCTGTCCCTATGTCTTTGGTTGGGGCGACCGCGGGGTAAAACAAAACCCCCACGTGGATTAGGAGCACCCTCCTACAACCAAGAGCATACAGCTCTAAGTAACAGAACATCTGACCATTAAGATCCGGCCATGCCGATCAACGGAACGAGTTACCCTAGGGATAACAGCGCAATCCTCTTTTAGAGCCCATATCGACAAGGGGGTTTACGACCTCGATGTTGGATCAGGACATCCTATTGGTGCAGCCGCTATTAAGGGTTCGTTTGTTCAACGATTAAAGTCCTACGTGATCTGAGTTCAGACCGGAGTAATCCAGGTCAGTTTCTATCTATGATTTGATCTCTTCTAGTACGAAAGGACCGATGAGAAGGGGCCCATACTTTAAGTACGCCTCCCCCCCACCTAATGAAGACAACTAAAATAGGCAAGAGGGCATAACCCTTTGTCTGAGATAATGACATGTTAAGGTGGCAGAGCCCGGTTACTGCAAAAGACCTAAGCCCTTTCAACAGAGGTTCAAGTCCTCTCCTTAACTATGATATCAACCCTGGCACTCTTCATTATTAACCCCCTTATCCTTATTGTATTTGTCCTCTTAGCCGTTGCCCTCCTCACTCTCGTTGAACGTAAGGTCTTAGGTTATATACAACTGCGAAAAGGGCCTAATGTGGTCGGACCCTACGGGCTTCTTCAGCCCATCGCGGACGGCCTGAAACTATTTATAAAAGAGCCTGTCCGACCTTCCACCTCCTCACCTGTCCTTTTTCTTCTTGCCCCCACCCTAGCCCTTACTCTTGCCCTCACCCTCTGGGCCCCTATACCCCTTCCATTCCCAGTTGCTGATATAAATCTAGGTATTCTTTTTATTCTAGCCCTCTCTAGCCTAGCAGTGTACTCTATTTTGGGCTCAGGCTGGGCATCTAATTCAAAATACGCACTCATTGGGGCCCTACGAGCCGTTGCCCAGACTATCTCCTACGAGGTCAGCCTCGGCCTAATTCTTCTCAATGCCATCCTCTTCACTGGCGGCTTTACCCTACAAACTTTCAGCGTCGCCCAAGAGAGCACTTGACTAATTTTACCCGCCTGACCCCTTGCTGCCATATGATACATTTCCACCCTCGCTGAAACAAACCGAGCCCCTTTTGATTTGACGGAGGGGGAATCTGAACTAGTATCCGGCTTTAATGTTGAATACGCCGGCGGCCCCTTTGCACTCTTCTTTTTAGCCGAGTATGCCAACATTCTACTTATAAACACCCTGTCCGCAGTTCTATTCCTAGGATCCTCCCTACTCCACCACACCCCCACCCTCACATCCATCACCCTAATAACTAAAGCCGCCTTACTTTCCGTCGTGTTCCTCTGAGTTCGAGCATCCTACCCCCGCTTTCGGTATGATCGCCTAATACACCTAATCTGGAAAAGCTTCCTTCCCCTTACACTAGCCCTTGTGATTTGACACCTTGCCCTCCCTATTGCACTAACTGGGCTCCCCCCTCAACTGTAAGCTGGAGCCGTGCCTGAAGCAAAGGGCCACTTTGATAGAGTGTAAAATGAGGGTTAAAGTCCCTCCAGCTCCTTAGAAAGAGGGGGCTCGAACCCCACCTGAAGAGATCAAAACTCTTAGTGCTTCCTCTACACCACTTCCTAGTAAGGTCAGCTAAATTAAGCTTCTGGGCCCATACCCCAGATATGTTGGTTAAAATCCTTCCCTTACTAATGAATCCTTTTATCCTACTTACCCTGCTATTTGGTCTGGGCCTCGGAACCACAATTACTTTTATAAGCTCCCACTGGCTCCTCGCCTGGATAGGCCTTGAAATAAACACACTAGCTATTATTCCCCTTATAGCACAACATCACCACCCCCGCGCCGTAGAAGCCACTACAAAATATTTTCTGGCTCAAGCGGCCGCCGCCGCTATGCTTCTCTTTGCCAGCCTAACCAATGCCTGAATTTCAGGACAATGAGAGATTAATCAGATAACTCATCCCCTTCCGACCACTATTATTACCTTTGCACTTGCACTCAAAATTGGGCTTGCACCCGTCCACGCCTGACTCCCTGAGGTGCTTCAAGGTCTTGACCTTACCACTGGTTTGATTCTTTCCACATGACAGAAGCTTGCCCCTTTTGCCCTCATTCTTCAAATTAACCCCTCTCACCCCGCCCTCCTAATTACTCTAGGCCTTCTTTCTACTTTAATCGGGGGGTGGGGGGGACTTAATCAAACCCAACTCCGTAAGATCCTTGCCTACTCTTCAATTGCCCACCTCGGCTGAATAATTCTTATTTTACAATTTCTTCCCTCCTTAACACTCCTTGCCCTTCTATTGTACCTGATCATGACACTCTCAACATTCCTTATTTTTAAACTAAATAAAACCACGACAGTAAACGCCCTGGCCTCATCATGGCCCAAAGCTCCCGTCCTTATATCCCTCACCCCCCTTGTTCTCCTCTCCCTAGGGGGTCTCCCCCCTCTAACCGGATTTATACCAAAATGGTTGATTCTCCAGGAGCTCACTAAACAGGGCCTAGGTTTCACCGCTGCGCTAGCCGCCCTCTCTGCCCTCCTCAGCCTCTATTTTTACCTCCGCTTGTCCTATGCAATAACCCTTACGATATCCCCCAACAACCTGGCTGGCATTACCCCCTGACGTCTCCCCTCCCCACAACTTACGCTCCCTGTTGCTACCTTCACCTCAATATCAATCTGCCTCCTCCCCACAGCCCCCGCTGTTATAGCCCTCCTCTCCTCCTAGAGACTTAGGATAGCACTCAGACCAAGAGCCTTCAAAGCCCTCAGCGGGAGTGAGAATCTCCCAGTCTCTGTTTAAGACTTACGGGACACTAACCCACATCTTCTGCGTGCAAAGCAGACACTTTAATTAAGCTAAAGCCTTAGTCTAGATAGGCAGGCCTCGATCCTACAAACTCTTAGTTAACAGCTAAGCGCTCAAACCAGCGAGCATCCATCTACCTTTCCCCGCCTAGCAGAGCAAAAATAGGCGGGGAAAGCCCCGGCAGGGGTTAGCCTGCTACTTCAGATTTGCAATCTAATATGTTGACACCTCAAGGCTTGGTAAGAAGAGGACTCAAACCTCTGTATATGGGGCTACAATCCACCGCTTAAAACTCAGCCATCTTACCTGTGGCAATCACACGTTGATTCTTCTCAACTAATCACAAAGACATCGGCACCCTATATCTGGTATTTGGTGCCTGAGCTGGAATAGTGGGCACAGCCCTAAGCCTTCTTATTCGAGCAGAACTAAGCCAACCTGGCTCTCTCCTTGGAGACGATCAAATTTATAATGTTATCGTTACAGCACACGCCTTCGTAATAATCTTCTTTATAGTAATACCAATTATGATTGGGGGGTTTGGAAACTGGCTTATTCCCCTAATGATTGGGGCCCCTGATATAGCATTTCCCCGAATAAACAACATAAGCTTCTGACTCCTTCCCCCCTCATTTCTCCTTCTTCTGGCCTCTTCGGGGGTTGAAGCTGGGGCCGGAACGGGCTGAACAGTGTATCCCCCCCTTGCCGGAAACCTCGCCCATGCAGGAGCCTCCGTTGATCTAACCATTTTTTCCCTCCACTTGGCAGGTATTTCGTCTATTCTAGGGGCAATTAATTTCATCACAACCATTATTAACATAAAACCCCCTGCAATTTCACAATATCAAACCCCTCTATTTGTCTGGTCCGTCCTAATTACAGCAGTTCTTCTACTCCTTTCTTTACCTGTTCTAGCCGCCGGAATTACCATACTACTCACAGACCGTAACCTAAACACAACGTTCTTTGACCCTGCGGGGGGAGGAGACCCCATTCTTTACCAACACCTCTTCTGATTCTTTGGCCACCCTGAAGTCTATATTCTTATTCTCCCCGGCTTTGGTATAATTTCTCATATTGTAGCCTACTATTCAGGTAAAAAAGAACCTTTTGGTTACATGGGAATAGTGTGGGCTATAATGGCCATTGGCCTCCTTGGGTTCATCGTGTGGGCCCATCATATGTTCACTGTTGGAATAGATGTAGACACCCGGGCCTATTTTACATCCGCCACAATAATCATCGCCATTCCCACAGGCGTTAAAGTTTTTAGCTGGTTAGCTACACTCCATGGGGGTGCAATCAAGTGAGAAACCCCTCTTTTGTGGGCTCTAGGTTTCATCTTTTTATTTACGGTGGGGGGTCTTACAGGCATCGTTCTGGCTAATTCTTCCCTAGATATTGTCCTTCATGACACCTACTACGTAGTAGCCCACTTCCATTACGTCCTATCCATGGGCGCTGTATTTGCCATCGTTGCTGCATTCGTGCACTGATTCCCCCTATTTTCTGGCTACACCCTACACAGCACCTGAACAAAAATTCACTTCGCAGTAATGTTTGTAGGGGTGAATTTAACATTCTTCCCCCAACACTTCCTAGGCCTTGCTGGAATGCCTCGACGATACTCCGACTACCCGGACGCCTACACCCTATGAAATACGGTATCGTCTATTGGCTCCCTAATTTCTCTTGTTGCCGTCATTATGTTCCTTTTTATTATTTGAGAAGCCTTTGCCGCAAAACGGGAAGTCCTCTCTGTAGAACTAACTGCCACAAATGTCGAATGACTGCACGGCTGCCCTCCCCCTTATCACACCTTCGAAGAGCCTGCATTCGTCCAAATTCAACAAGCCTAGGGGTGCCTCTTGACGAGAAAGGGAGGAGTTGAACCCCCATAAATTGGTTTCAAGCCAACCACATAACCGCTCTGTCACTTTCTTTAATAAGACACTAGTAAAGTATCATAACACTGCTTTGTCAAGGCAGAGTCGTGGGTTAAAACCCCGCGTGTCTTAAATCATGGCACACCCCTCTCAACTAGGTTTTCAGGATGCAGCTTCACCTGTAATAGAAGAACTTCTTCATTTTCACGATCACGCTCTAATAATCGTATTCCTAATTAGCACGCTGGTACTTTACATTATTGTAGCTATAGTAACAACTAAACTTACAAATAAATTTATTTTAGACTCCCAAGAAATTGAAATTATTTGAACAATTCTTCCAGCCATTATTCTTATTCTTATTGCTCTTCCTTCACTCCGAATCTTATACCTTATGGACGAAATTAATGACCCCCACTTAACAATTAAAGCCATGGGACACCAATGGTATTGGAGCTACGAATATACAGATTACGAAGACCTTGGGTTTGACTCATATATGGTCCCCACTCAGGATCTTGCTCCTGGCCAATTTCGACTCTTAGAAGCCGACCACCGAATAGTAATCCCCGTAGAGTCCCCCATCCGAGTACTAGTCTCTGCAGAAGATGTTCTTCACTCTTGAACAGTTCCAAGCCTCGGGGTTAAGATAGACGCAGTCCCTGGGCGCCTAAACCAAACAGCCTTTATTGCATCCCGACCGGGGGTATTCTATGGACAATGCTCTGAAATCTGCGGAGCTAACCACAGCTTTATACCAATTGTAGTAGAAGCAGTCCCCTTAGAACACTTTGAAAACTGATCCTCCTTAATACTTGAAGACGCATCGCTAAGAAGCTAAACAGGGTAAAGCATTAGCCTTTTAAGCTAAAGATTGGTGACTCCCAACCACCCCTAGCGGCATGCCACAACTCAACCCCTCGCCCTGGTTCGCTATTCTGGTTTTTTCCTGACTAGTTTTTATTACTATTATCCCTCCCAAAGTTCTTGCCCATACTTTTCCCAACGAGCCTACCTCCCAAAGTACTGAAAAACCTAAAACACAGCCCTGAAACTGACCATGACATTAAGCTTCTTCGACCAATTTATAAGCCCCGTAATATTTGGCATCCCCCTGATAGCCCTTGCTCTTAGCCTCCCCTGAATCCTTTACCCTAAGCCTACTTCACGTTGATTAAACAGCCGCCTCCTAACCCTTCAGGGCTGATTCTTTAATCGTTTTACCCAACAAATTCTTCAGCCAATCAACCCCGCAGGCCACAAGTGGGCAGTAATACTAACATCCTTAATATTGTTCCTAATTACATTAAATATGCTTGGGCTCCTCCCCTATACATTTACCCCAACAACCCAACTTTCCCTAAATATAGCCTTCGCTGTCCCCCTCTGGCTTGCAACAGTAATTATCGGAATGCGAAACCAACCAACTCACGCACTTGGCCATCTTTTACCAGAGGGTACCCCCACCCTTCTTATTCCTATCCTTATCATCATCGAAACGATTAGCCTCTTCATTCGTCCCTTGGCCCTTGGAGTTCGACTAACAGCCAACCTCACAGCTGGTCATCTCCTAATTCAACTGATCGCCACAGCTGCCTTCGTCCTCCTGCCCCTTATACCAACAGTTGCTATCCTTACCGCCACCTTACTCTTTCTTCTCACTCTTCTTGAGGTCGCCGTTGCTATGATTCAAGCATATGTGTTTGTTCTTCTACTAAGCCTCTACCTACAAGAAAACGTCTAATGGCCCATCAAGCACACGCATACCACATAGTTGACCCCAGCCCCTGACCTCTCACAGGCGCAGTTGCTGCCCTGCTAATAACCTCTGGTCTCGCAGTTTGAATACATTTTCACTCCACAACATTAATAACCCTGGGTTTAATCCTCCTGCTTTTAACAATATACCAATGATGGCGTGACATCATCCGAGAGGGAACATTCCAAGGTCACCATACACCCCCTGTTCAAAAAGGACTCCGATACGGAATAATCCTATTTATTACCTCTGAAGTTTTCTTTTTCCTCGGGTTCTTCTGAGCCTTCTACCACGCAAGCTTAGCCCCAACCCCTGAACTAGGGGGCTGCTGACCCCCCACAGGAATCACTACTCTTGACCCCTTTGAAGTCCCCCTTTTGAATACAGCTGTACTTCTTGCTTCCGGTGTAACAGTAACCTGGGCCCATCACAGCATTATAGAGGGCCAACGAAAACAAGCTATTCAATCCCTAGCACTAACCATTCTCCTGGGGTTTTACTTCACGTTTCTCCAGGGAATGGAGTATTATGAAGCACCCTTTACAATTGCAGACGGGGTCTATGGCTCCACCTTCTTTGTTGCAACCGGCTTCCACGGCCTTCATGTAATTATTGGCTCCACCTTCCTAGCTATCTGCCTACTACGACAAGTGCAGTATCATTTTACCTCCGAACACCACTTTGGCTTTGAGGCCGCTGCATGATATTGACACTTCGTCGATGTAGTTTGGCTTTTCCTTTATATCTCTATTTACTGATGAGGTTCTTAATCTTTCTAGTATTAACGCTAGTACCAGTGACTTCCAATCACTTAGTCTTGGTTCAAACCCAAGGAAAGATAATGAATCTAGTTACCACTATTATTCTTATCTCAGTTACATTATCCACTGTACTAATTATTGTCTCCTTCTGACTCCCCCAGATGACCCCTGACTATGAAAAGCTTTCCCCCTATGAGTGCGGATTTGACCCACTGGGCTCCGCCCGTCTGCCCTTTTCGCTCCGATTTTTCCTAGTTGCCATCCTCTTTCTACTTTTTGACCTAGAGATCGCACTCCTGCTTCCCCTTCCCTGAGGGGACCAGCTTTCCACCCCCCTTACAACCTTCATCTGAGCCTCTACAGTACTAATCCTCCTTACCCTAGGCCTAGTCTACGAATGAGTTCAAGGGGGCCTAGAATGGGCCGAATAGGTAACTAGTTTAAGAAAAACACTTGATTTCGGCTCAAAAACTTGTGGTTAAAGTCCATAGTCGCCTAATGACCCCCGCTCACTTCGCCTTTTCATCAACATTTATCCTAGGGCTGGCAGGCCTAGCATTTCATCGCACCCACCTGCTCTCCGCCCTACTATGCCTTGAAGGAATAATGCTGTCCCTATTTATTGCTCTATCCCTATGAACCCTACAGCTTGACTCCACAAACTTTTCTCTTTCCCCCATAATCCTCCTTGCCTTCTCGGCCTGTGAAGCAAGTGCAGGATTAGCCCTACTTGTTGCTACCGCCCGAACTCATGGGTCGGACCGCCTCCAAAGTCTAAGCCTTCTACGATGCTAAAAATTCTTATTCCTACTCTGATACTTCTGCCCACAATTTGAGCTGTCCCCCTCCGCCAACTCTGGTCTACAACCCTACTCTTCAGTCTGACTATTGCAATTATAAGCCTATCCTGACTAAAAGCCCCGGCGGGGACCGGCTGAACCTCTCTTAACCTTTATATAGCAACAGACCCCTTGTCCACCCCTCTTCTCGTCCTAACATGCTGGCTCCTTCCCCTAATAATTCTGGCTAGTCAAAATCACACCACCTCGGAGCCCGAAAATCGCCAGCGCATATATATTTCTCTCCTCACATCCCTCCAAATCTTTTTGATTATGGCCTTCAGTGCTACCGAAGTAATTATGTTTTACGTAATGTTTGAAGCCACGCTCATTCCCACTCTTATCATTATCACCCGGTGGGGTAATCAAACCGAACGACTAAATGCCGGGACCTATTTCTTATTTTACACGCTTGCCGGCTCACTCCCTCTCCTGGTTGCTCTTCTTCTGCTACAAAATACAACAGGGACCCTCTCCCTACTGACCCTTCAATATACACTCCCCATACAGCTATCTACCTACGCAGATAAACTATGGTGGGCCGGCTGTCTACTAGCATTCCTGGTTAAAATACCCCTTTATGGCGCCCATCTCTGGCTTCCTAAGGCCCACGTCGAAGCCCCCATTGCGGGCTCAATGATCCTGGCAGCCGTTCTCCTAAAACTAGGCGGCTACGGTATGATTCGGATAATAATCATGCTAGAACCCCTCACCCAACAACTTAGCTACCCCTTTATTGTCTTCGCCCTGTGGGGAGTAATTATAACTGGCTCTATCTGCCTACGACAGACCGATTTAAAGTCCCTCATTGCCTATTCATCAGTTAGCCACATGGGCCTGGTTGCAGCAGGTATTCTTATCCAGACCCCCTGAGGACTTACTGGGTCCTTAATCCTTATAATCGCCCACGGGCTTACCTCCTCCGCCCTATTCTGCTTGGCAAACACAAACTATGAACGGACACACAGCCGAACGATAGTACTAGCACGAGGACTACAAATAGCACTTCCCCTAATAACTTCCTGGTGATTTATTGCCAGCCTCGCCAACCTTGCCCTTCCACCCCTTCCTAATCTTATAGGAGAGCTTATAATCATTTCCTCCCTATTTAACTGATCATCATGAACACTAATTCTCACCGGGGTTGGCACCCTAATTACTGCCGGCTACTCGCTATATATGTTTCTAATAACACAACGAGGGCCGATTCCATCACATATTATTGCTCTTGACCCCACTTACACACGAGAACATCTTCTCATCACCCTCCACCTTCTCCCCCTCCTCCTTCTTATTACTAAGCCAGAGTTAATTTGAGGGTGAACCGCCTGTAGGTATAGTTTAACCAAAACATCAGATTGTGGATCTAAAAATAGGGGTTAAACCCCCCTTACTCACCGAGAGAGGCTCGACACAGCGATGACTGCTAATTTTCGCCACCCTGGTTAAACTCCAAGGCTCACTCGAGCGCTCCTAAAGGATAACAGCTCATCCGTTGGTCTTAGGAACCAAAAACTCTTGGTGCAAATCCAAGTAGTAGCTATGCACCACACTCCCATAATGATGACCTCAAGCTTAGTACTGATCTTCCTGCTGCTCCTCTCCCCCATCCTTACTTCCCTCTCCCCCACCCTTCGTGAGCCCGAGTGAGCTACTATTCAGGTAAAAACAGCCGTAAAAGCGGCCTTCTTCATCAGCCTTTTGCCTCTATTCCTTTTCCTTAACGAAGGTGCCGAAACGATTACTACCACATGAGCCTGGACTAATACTCTAACATTTGATGTAAATATTAGCCTAACCTTTGACTTCTATTCAATTATCTTCACTCCTATTGCCCTTTACGTAACTTGGTCCATTTTAGAGTTTGCCTCTTGATATATACACTCGGACCCCCACATAAATCGGTTTTTTAAGTATCTTCTTATCTTCCTAATCGCAATGATTACTCTAGTGACAGCTAATAATATATTTCAACTGTTTATTGGTTGGGAGGGGGTTGGTATTTTATCCTTTCTTCTTATTGGGTGGTGGTTCGGACGAGCAGATGCAAACACCGCTGCCCTCCAAGCAGTACTTTACAACCGAGTGGGAGATATTGGTTTAATTCTTGCCATAGCATGAATCGCCACCAACTTAAACTCCTGAGAAATACAACAAATGTTTGCTGCAGCTAAGAACTTCGACCTAACATTACCACTCTTGGGGTTAATCCTGGCTGCCACTGGAAAATCCGCTCAGTTTGGCCTTCACCCATGACTGCCTTCCGCAATGGAAGGCCCAACACCGGTCTCTGCCCTACTTCATTCTAGCACAATAGTCGTTGCCGGCATTTTCCTTCTTATCCGCCTTAATCCTTTAATAGAAAGTAATCCCACGGCCCTCACCACATGTCTCTGCCTGGGAGCCCTAACAACGCTCTTTACTGCCACCTGTGCCCTCACCCAAAACGATATTAAAAAAATTGTTGCCTTCTCCACATCTAGCCAACTTGGCTTAATAATAGTAACAATTGGCCTCAACCAACCCCAACTCGCCTTCCTACACATCTGCACCCACGCCTTCTTTAAAGCCATACTATTCCTTTGTTCAGGCTCAATCATCCACAGCCTTAATGATGAGCAGGACATCCGCAAAATGGGGGGCATACATCACCTTACCCCTTTCACCTCCACATGCTTAACCATCGGAAGTCTGGCTCTTACTGGAACCCCCTTTTTGGCAGGATTCTTCTCTAAAGACGCGATTATTGAAGCCTTGAACACATCTTACCTAAACGCCTGAGCCCTTACCCTCACCCTCCTCGCCACCTCTTTCACGGCCATCTACAGTCTCCGCGTAATTTTCTTTGTCTCCATAGGACACCCGCGATTTAATTCCCTTTCCCCCATTAATGAAAATAACCCAGCGGTAATTAATCCCATTAAACGACTAGCCTGGGGGAGCATTGTTGCCGGACTCTTGATTACTTCCAATATTCTTCCCCTTAAAACACCAGTAATATCTATGCCACCTGTCCTTAAACTTGCTGCCCTTATTGTGTCCATCCTCGGGGTTCTTATTGCCCTAGAACTCGCCTCCCTTACAAGCAAGCAATTTAAACCAACCCCCTATTTACCTATACACCACTTCTCTAATATGCTCGGATTCTTCCCAGCTCTCGTACATCGAGTGTCCCCTAAACTAAACTTAATTCTTGGCCAAACCGTTGCAAATCAAATGATTGATCAAACCTGATTAGAAAAAACTGGCCCAAAAGCCATTACAACTCTCAACACGCCCCTCATTACTGCAACAAGCAACATCCAACGAGGCGTTATTAAAACCTACCTTGCCCTGTTTCTACTCACCACGGCCCTGGCTACACTACTTCTCCTGCGCTAAACAGCTCGCAAAGCCCCCCGGTTTAGACCCCGCGTTAACTCCAACACCACAAACAAGGTTAACAGCAGCACCCACACCCCCAAAATGAGTAATCCCCCTCCTGCCGAATATATCACAGCAACCCCTCCCATATCCCCACGAAATACCGAGAACTCACCCACTTCATCCGCGGTTACCCAAGACCCCTCATACCACCCCCCCGAGAATAAGAACGAGCAGGTCAATACTCCCACCAAGTAAAATAGTATTGCCCCTAAAACCGGCCAGCTCCCCCAACCCTCGGGGTAAGGCTCAGCAGCTAAAGCTGCCGAATACGCAAACACTACTAACATTCCCCCTAGATAAATCAGAAACAGGATCAAGGACAAAAAAGAGCCTCCGTACCCTACGAGAACCCCACACCCCATTCCTGCAACAACTACCAACCCTAGCGCAGCAAAATACGGGGACGGGTTAGAGGCTACCGCCGCTAACCCTAAAACTAGTCCAAATAATAATAAATATATAATATAAGCCATAATTCCCGCCAGGATTTTAACCAGGACCTGTGGCTTGAAAAACCACCGTTGTATTCAACTACAAGAACCTTTAATGGCCAACCTACGAAAAACCCACCCCCTACTAAAAATCGCTAACGACGCACTAGTTGACCTCCCCGCGCCCGCCAATATTTCAGTTTGATGAAACTTTGGCTCCCTACTTGGACTTTGTCTCGGCGCCCAAATTCTGACAGGCCTATTCCTCGCCATACATTATACTTCAGATATTGCAACCGCCTTCTCTTCTGTAGCACATATTTGCCGAGATGTAAATTATGGCTGATTAATCCGTAACATGCACGCAAACGGCGCTTCCTTTTTCTTCATCTGTATTTATCTTCACATCGGCCGTGGCCTCTACTACGGCTCCTACCTTTATAAGGAAACATGAAATGTTGGGGTCATTCTCCTCCTCCTAGTTATGATGACAGCCTTCGTCGGCTACGTCCTTCCTTGAGGACAAATATCGTTCTGGGGGGCCACTGTCATTACCAACCTCCTTTCTGCCGTCCCCTACGTTGGCAACTCCTTAGTACAGTGAATTTGGGGCGGCTTCTCCGTAGACAACGCCACACTAACCCGATTCTTTGCCTTTCATTTCCTCTTCCCATTCGTCATTGCAGCCGCAACTATGGTCCATCTTGTGTTCCTTCACCAAACAGGCTCTAATAACCCCACAGGTTTAAACTCAGATGCCGACAAAATCTCTTTCCACCCCTACTTCTCATACAAAGACCTCCTAGGTTTCGCAGCCCTTTTATTTGCCCTTATTTCCCTTGCCCTCTTCTCTCCTAACCTGCTTGGGGACCCCGACAATTTTACGCCAGCAAACCCCCTTGTTACTCCACCACATATTAAGCCTGAGTGATACTTCTTATTTGCCTACGCCATCCTGCGATCTATTCCAAATAAGCTTGGTGGAGTTCTCGCCCTCCTATTCTCTATCCTTATTCTTATTCTTGTACCCATTCTTCACACCTCAAAACAACGAAGCCTAACCTTCCGACCTTTCACACAGTTCCTATTCTGGCTCTTAGTTGCCGATGTGATGATTTTAACTTGAATTGGGGGCATACCTGTAGAACACCCCTTCGTAATCATTGGACAAGTCGCATCCTTTCTTTACTTCTTCCTCTTCCTTATTCTTACCCCCCTCGTTGGCTGAATGGAGAATAAAGTACTCGAATGACACTGCACTAGTAGCTCAGCGCCCAGAGCGCCGGTCTTGTAAGCCGGATGTCGAAGGTTAAAGTCCTTCCTACTGCTTCGAAGAAGAGGGATTTTAACCCCCACCCCTAACTCCCAAAGCTAGGATTCTAAATTAAACTATTCTTCGCCGAGCTCTGCCACCTTAAGTACATGTATGTATATTCCCCATATCTTAATTTAACCATATATTGCATGCCTTTATACATACTATGCCCGACAAACATTGGTTTATTTAATACATGATGAATTTAACCTAATATGATAACGCACATATATTCCATTAACACATATTTGTCTATCGAAGGTATACATAAGACTAAAATTGTATTGTTATATAAAATGGGGGTCCTATAATCGAATATTATATCTCCCTCAGAAATTCATTCACAAAGTTCTCACATGACCCAACATTTAGTCAACTCAAACGTCTTAATGTAGTAAGAACCGACCATCAGTTGATTTCTTAATGCATACTCTTATTGATGATCAGGGACAAATATCGTGGGGGTTTCACTTAGTGAACTATTTCTGGCATTTGGTTCCTATTTCAGGGCCATTAATTGATGTTATCCCACATTCTTTCCTTGACGCTTGCATAAGTTAATGGTGGTAATACATACGACTCGTTACCCACCATGCCGGGCGTTCTTTCTAATGGGCAAGGGGTTCTCTTTTTTTTTTCTCCTTTCAATTTGCATTTCACAGTGCATACAGAACAGGTTGATAAGGTTGTACATCTCCTTGGCGTCACGCCAAATGTTCCATGTTGAAATGATATTATTAAAAGAGTAGCATAACTGATATCAAGAGCATAAGGGCTGATTTTTTCTCGAAACTTAGATATGATATTCCCCCTCGGCTTTTGCGCGTTAAACCCCCCTACCCCCCTACACTCCTGAGATCCTTATCACTCCTGCAAACCCCCCGGAAACAGGAAAACCTCGACTTGTGTAGTTACCTCTCCCAAAATGCGTTTATTTACACTATTGCAATAATTCAATT